ATTAAATTTATAAATAAATGACTTTTTTCCTGTAATCACAAAGATATTGGAATTTTATATTTTTTGTTTGGATTTTGATCCGGTTTACTCGGACTTTCCTTAAGAATACTAATTCGATTAAACTTACGAACTTCAATAAAGCTAATTTTAAGAAACGACCAATTTTATAATTCCGTAGTTACAGCTCACGCTTTCATTATAATTTTTTTTACCGTTATACCTATTATAATTGGTGGATTTGGAAACTGACTAGTTCCATTAATATTAGGAGCTCCGGATATGGCTTTTCCTCGACTTAACAATATAAGATTTTGACTACTGCCTCCTTCAATTTTCCTTCTTTTATTAGGACTCATAGGAGAAGGGGCAGGAACAGGGTGGACAGTTTATCCTCCTTTATCAACATTTTATCATTCAGGAATTTCTGTTGATTTAACAATCTTTTCCCTTCATTTAGCCGGTATTTCATCCATTTTAGGAGCCCTTAATTTTATTACAACGATTCTTAATTTAAAAACAAAAAACATGAGAATAGAAAAAACGAGATTATTCGTTTGATCAGTTATTTTAACAGCAATTTTATTACTTTTATCTTTACCAGTTTTAGCAGGAGCTATCACAATACTATTAACCGATCGAAATCTTAATACTTCATTTTTTGACCCAGGTGGGGGAGGAGACCCAATTCTTTATCAACACTTATTTTGATTTTTTGGACATCCAGAAGTTTATATCTTAATCCTTCCAGGATTTGGATTAATTTCCCACATTGTAACTCAAGAAAGAAATAAAGAAGGAACGTTTGGTTCTTTAGGGATAATTTATGCTATATTAGCAATTGGGTTTTTAGGTTTTATTGTCTGAGCTCATCATATATTTACAGTAGGAATAGACATTGACACACGAGCTTATTTCACTTCAGCGACTATAATCATTGCTGTGCCTACAGGTATTAAAGTATTTAGTTGATTAGCAACCTTATGTGGATCAAAAAGATCTTTTAAAGCTTCTACTTTATGAAGAATTGGATTTATTTTTTTATTTACTTTGGGTGGATTAACAGGAGTTATGCTTTCTAATTCTTCTATTGACATTGTTCTTCATGACACTTATTATGTAGTAGCCCACTTTCATTACGTTTTGTCAATAGGAGCAATTTTTGCTATTTTTGCAGGAATCGTTCATTGATACCCACTTTTTACAGGTTTACAAATAAATCAAAAATGGCTCAAAAGGCATTTTTTCTTAATGTTTTTAGGGGTAAACTTAACTTTTTTTCCACAACATTTTATAGGATTGATGGGAATACCACGACGGTATAGAGATTATCCTTTTTTGTTTGAAATTTGAAATAAAGTTTCAAGATTCGGTTCAGTGATTAGACTAATTTCAACAATTTTTTTCATTTTCATTATATGAGAAAGAATGGTTACTCAACGACAAATCATTATAATTAACAAAAATAGATGATCAATCGAATGAAGGGAATTTACACCCACAAAAGAACACTGTTTTGAAGAAAGGCCTAAAGTTATAATTTAAAATAATTTTAAGTAGTAAAATAACTACATTGATATTAAAAATCAAAGATGAACAGAAGTTCCTTAAAAAATAAAAAAAATAAACCAAAGAGTATTTTACAGAATTTTTTTCAATTCATCAAGAGTTTCTATTTGCACAATAGAACAATTTCACGATTACACAATAATGTTTTTATCAATTATCACCATTTTTATTTCGATTGTCATTTTACGACTAATGACGTCTAAATTTTTTAATTACAACTTCATAGAAAATATTAACATAGAACTAATTTGGACTGTTTTACCGATTATAATCTTATTTTTAATTGCTTATCCTTCCCTTTACTATCTTTACTTATTTGATTTAACCTTAAACCCAATAATAACAATCAAGGTATTTGGGGCACAATGATACTGAATTTATGAAAACTTTGATTCAGAAAAAGGTAATTCTTATCCATCTTATATATTACCAGACAGGGAAATTTTAAGAGGAAAAATTTATAAAATAGGATGACGGTTATTAGAAACAGATACTCGACTAGTTGTTCCTTACGGAACAGAAATTCAATGTCTTACTTCTTCTTTAGACGTTATTCACTCTTTTTCGATTCCAGAACTTGGAATTAAAGCGGATGCTTTACCTGGTCGACTTAACTCAATCACGTTTCAAATTAGTCGACCAGGACTATTTTATGGACAGTGCGCGGAAATTTGTGGTACAGGCCATCCATTCATACCAATCTGTGTAGAAGCCGTTTAAGAAAAGTAATTAATTCATAATATCTTTTTGTCAAAAAGAAATAATTCTAAGGGATCTTTTCTAAATAAGAAAGCATTTAAGATGCTTTTAATTTCGACTTAAAAAAAGTAAAATATTACTCTTATTATATAATTGTTGTAAAGCAAGTCTATTTTCCAAATAGAAAGACAAATTAAATTTGATTATATCTCAAAGTAAGTTAAAAAACTGTTGAACTTTTAATTCAATTTTATAGTCTACCTACCCACCCCACTACTATCTTTGAGAAATTAATTTAAATATATAAAAATACATCCATTTCACTTAGTTACTTATAGACCTTGACCAATTATTTCATCATTCCAAGTTTTTAACGTAGTTTTTATCTTAGCATGCCTTTTTAACGGAAAAAATACAAACTTTATCCAAAACCTTTTCTTAAGAAAGATTTTACTAATTTTTATTGCCTTTTCTTGATGACGAGACATTACACGAGAATCAACATTTGAAAATATTCATACTAAAGAAGTTTTAAGAGGATTAAAATTAGGAATAATTCTTTTTATCACATCTGAAGTTTTTTTTTTTTTATCTTTTTTTTGAGCATTTTTTCATTCTAGGTTATCCCCCGATATCTTCATTGGTCAAAAATGGCCATGTCAAGGGATTCAGAGATTTAACCCATTAGGAATTCCACTAATAAACACCGTAATTCTATTAAGTTCAGGAGTATCTTTAACAGCATCTCATCATCTTTTAATAACAGGGAAAATGAAAAAATCATTTTTTTATCTTTTATTTACAGTTACTTTAGGAGTTTATTTTACTTTCCTTCAATTTATTGAATATAAAGAAGCTTCTTTTACCATCGCAGATACAGTTTATGGTTCAACTTTTTTTATAGCAACAGGGTTTCACGGAATTCATGTATTAATTGGAACCATTTTTTTAACAGTTTGTCTATTACGAATTTTTAAGCATCACTTTTCATCAAGTCATCATTTCGGATTTGAAGCCGCAGCATGATATTGACATTTTGTTGACGTTGTGTGATTATTCCTTTACCTATTTATTTACTGATGAGGTAACTAATGACAAAAATTATTTTAACAATTTTTTTCTTAATTTTTATTTCTATAGCTTTATTTTCAATTTGTTTAATTTTTTCTAAAAAAACAAATAATTGACGAGAAAAATTTATTCCATTTGAATGTGGATTTAACTTTTTTTCTTATTCTCGCTTACCCTTTTCTTTACAATTCTTTTTAATCGCTATTATTTTTATTATTTTTGACGTGGAAATTGCACTTATTCTTCCTCTAATTTTTTCGTTTAAACTATCAAGAATTTTTAAATGAAATATAACTATTTCCATTTTTTTAATCATTTTAATCTTAGGAGTATTAATTGAATGAAAAGAAACGTCATTTGAATGAAAACTCTAATTAGTCAAAGCCAAAAAGAGGCTTTTTACTGTTAATAAAAGAACTGAACTAATTTCTGACTATTTATATAGTTTAACAAAACCTTATATTTTCAATATAAAATTGAGAAAATTTAACTACTCTATAAATTTTGTTTTAGTATATAAGTACAAAAATTTTTGAAATTTTTAGAAAAAGTTAAATCCTTTTAGACTGAAGGATGCCTGATAAAAAGGGATATTTTGATAGAATATATTATACAGTATTACTGTTCCTTCAAATTATAAAATTTAGGTCTATCTATCAACACCCAATTTTTAAAATCATTAATAATTCATTAATTAAGCTTCCTACACCTACAAATATTTCGCTTATATGAAATTATGGATCAATTTTGGGAGTTTGCTTAATGACACAAATCTTAAGAGGTTTATTTTTAGCAATGCACTATATTCCAAATATCGAAATAGCTTTTCAAAGAGTAGTCCATATCTGTCGTGATGTAAATATAGGTTGATTTATACGAATTTTACACGCTAATGGTGCTTCAATATTTTTTGTCTGTCTTTTTATTCATATTGGACGAGGAATTTACTATGAATCTTTTTTGTTAATTGAAACTTGAACTATTGGAGTAATTATTTTTCTTTTAACTATAGCCTCTGCTTTTATAGGATACGTTTTACCTTGGGGGCAAATATCATTTTGGGGAGCTACAGTAATCACAAATTTGCTTTCAGCTATTCCTTATTTGGGACAAATGTTAGTTTATTGGATTTGAGGAGGATTTTCAGTAGACAATGCAACACTAAACCGATTTTTCGTTTTTCATTTTTTAACTCCCTTTATCGTTCTGTTAATGGTGATTTTCCATCTTTTTTTTCTCCATTTAAAGGGATCAAATAACCCATTGGGAGTTAGAAGAAAAACATTTAAAATTTCTTTTCACCCATTTTTTTCCTTAAAAGATTTAATAGGATTTCTAATATTTTTTTTTATTCTTATTATATTAATCAGATTTTTTCCATATAATTTAGGAGATCCAGATAATTTTTCTATTGCTAATCCTATAGTAACACCAATCCATATCAAGCCTGAATGATACTTTTTATTTGCTTACGCCATTTTACGATCTATTCCTAATAAACTAGGAGGAGTTATCGCTCTTCTTATATCAATTTTAATTTTATTATTTTTACCATTTTTAAAAAAACGAAACATTAATCAAGGATTACAGTTTAAATCCCAAAATCAAATTTTGTTTTGGTTTCTTATTAGAACATTTTTTCTTTTAACATGAATCGGAGCACGACCTGTAGAAGAGCCTTTTATTGTAATTGGACAAGTATTAACACTAGTTTACTTCTCTTTATTTCTTTCTATTTCAGGAATTAGTAAAAGAACGGTTTAGTTCATAAATAAATTTACAGTTTATCATCTTTTTTAGATTATATTACTCAAAACCATAAAAAACCTATGGAATAAAAAATATTTCTTTGCCAAAAAATATTTTTTTCTTTTTTGTTGTTATTTTAAGGATTGCTATTTCTTTATCTTCTAACTCATTTTTAGGCATTTGAATAGGATTAGAGTTAAATTTAAGAGCTTTTATTCCATTATTTATTATCAAAGAAAGAAAAAAAGTCGAAACGTCATTAATAATTTTTTTTTTAATTCAAAGAGTAACTTCACTTTTAATATTATTTTCAGTAACCATTTTAACAATTTTACCATTTTTAAAAAGGCTTATTACCAAAATTCTTTTTTTTTCTATCTTTTTTAAAATAGGTATTTTTCCATTTCACTTTTGAGTTATAAAAATTTTTGAAAATTTAAGGTGACACAACTGTTTTATTTTTTCAACTATTCAAAAAGTTATCCCCTTATCTTTGTTCATCGTTATAAAACCAAAAGCTGTCTTAATTTTAATGTGCATTTTTAATAGAATCGGGGCTTCATTAAGAGGATTAAATCAGTTTTCTGTGCGAAAAATCATAGCTTTTTCTTCGATCAATCATCTAACCTTTATAACAATTTCATCGATTCTATCTAAATTCATTTTAAAAATTTATTTTTTAATATATTTTTTCACTTCATTTTTTACATTCATAAGATTAAAAGAATTTAACTTAAACTATATTTTTCAAATATTTAGAAATTTAAAGAAACAAAAAATAATCAATATATCTTTTATTGTTTTAATAATTAGGTTAGCAGGAGTTCCACCTTTTTTAGGGTTTTTCCCGAAACTCTTAATTATCTTCAAAATAATTACATTTAAATTTTTAATTTCAGGAATGATTATAATTTTTAGAAACATTACAGCCACTTTTTTTTATTTACGATTATCTATTTCTCTGATTTTTATAAATATAAATTGCCTAAAGAGAAAAAAAGAAAAAAAATTAGGAAACAATTTTTTCATTTTTTTGATCATCCTTTTACCAATTTTTTTCTTTTTTTGAAGTTTTAGGTTAACAAAACCATTAATTTTCAAAATTAAAATTAAATAAAAATTAAACTTCAATAACCTTTATTTTTTGACTTAACTTTTTTATCTTTGTTATTTTAACCCTAATTAGAGTAGCGTTTATTACCTTGTTTGAACGGAAAGTTCTTGGTTATAGGCAAATCCGTGTTGGACCTAACAAGACAGGGGTAAACGGAATCCTTCAACCTCTTTCAGACGCAATTAAGTTGTATACAAAAGAAGTAAACTGACCCTATTTATCTAATACTCTTCCTTTTTTTTTTTCCCCCTGCTTAAGGTTAAGCTTATCATTTATAATTTGGATTAGTCTTCCCTATTTTAGAAGAGTTATATTTATAGAAATAAGATTTATATTTTTTTTAGCAGTTTTAGGTATAGGAGTTTATCCTATTTTAGTAAGAGGATGATCTTCAAACTCAAATTACTCTTCTTTAGGGGGTATACGAGCATTAGCACAAACTATTTCTTATGAAGTATCACTAGTATTTATTATTATTTCAATAATATTTTTAACTAGAAATCTAAATTTTTTAAAACTTATAAATAGACAGAAATTTGCACCAATAATTTTATTCTTTATAGTAACTTTAATATGATTGATTTCCTCATTAGCAGAATTAAATCGAACCCCATTTGATTTTGCGGAAGGGGAAAGAGAATTAGTCTCAGGATTTAACACCGAATATAGAAGAGGATCTTTCGCAATTATTTTTATAGCAGAATACACCATAATTATATTTTTCAGAGTTATAAGAAGTGTTATGTTTATAGGAACATTAAAAATGTCTATATTATTTCTTTTAAGACTAATAAACTTTATATTTTTTTATATCTGAGCCCGTAGAACTCTTCCACGTTATCGTTACGATAAATTAATATATATGTGCTGAAAACTGATTTTACCAATTTCTATATTCAATATTTTTTTTATGGTGTTTTTATTTAACACTTTAAGTATATTTATATCTAAAAGTAAGTTAATAAAACTTTTGGATTCATACTCCAACCTTGGTCAAAACCCTTTTAGAAGAGTAGTAATTTAAAAAAAATATTTATTTTGCATATAAAATTTGTGAGAGCACTTACTTTGTTTTTTTAGCTTAACTACAAAAGCATTATGTTGAAAATATAAAGATGAATTTTCTTATTCAAAAAACAAAAGTTTTATTCTAGACAAAATTACAATAAGCTTTTATATATATAGATTAAATATTCTAGTATTTAATATTTTTAACAAAAATGAAAAAGATAAGCTTTTAAGCTAGTGAATTATGTGCCAGCAACTGCGGTCAAACATAAAGCTTTAGTAATAAAGCGGATATGTAGTAAAAAAAAGATAAAGATAAAATAAAAGAAAGAAAGGTCAAATTTTTTTCCCGTAAAACCCCGAAGAATTTTAGAATCTACAAAAACCTTTTTAAAAAAAGGATTTGATACCCTTGTATAAAGTCACAAAAATAAATCCAGAGTACTAACAAAAACCTGTAAACTCAAAGAAAATGGCAGTATAGCTGAACATTAGGGTGATTTGATTCTTGAAATGAAAATACCCAAAGACCTTACTCAAAAAATATATAAATCTTTATATCTCCGTTTTAAGACAAAATTAAAAATTTTTGTCATAATTTTTAATAAAAAATAATTCAGGTCTAGACAAAATTTTTTGAGAAGAATTGAATTTCATTGTTTTAAAAGGAATCTAAAAGAAGCTAAAACTCTTAAAAAGAGAACTTAAAAGTAAATTTTTAAAATGAAAAAAAATTGAAAGATTTAAGCTATATGTACAAATCGCCCGTCACTCTCAAAAAAATTGAGATAAGTCGTAACAAAGTAAGTATATTGGAAAATGTACTTAGACTAAATTTATCAGATTTTACCATCAAATATTTTTATACCAATAATAATTCTAGGCATTTCTTACTTAGGATTTCTAACCCTTTCAAATAGATTCTTTTTGAAAAATTTTTCACAAGGTAATTTTGTAAAAAAAAGAGGATTAAAAGAAATTGTAAAGAAAAGAATTTTAAGACTTTTTGTTTCCTTTGACCCTAATTCATCTATATCTATTCTAGGAGTAAAAGAAATAAATTGATTAATTACCTTTTTGATTTTAGGAATTTTATTTTACAAGTTTTGAATTGTGCCAAGGCGATTAATATATTTAAAAAGAAATTTAGTTAAAAATCTTAGTCAACAATTTTCTATTGCCCTAAAAACAAAAAAAGACGGAACTTCATCTTTTTTTGTTGCTATATTTTTTTTATTTGTTTTAACAAATTTTATAGGATTATTCCCAAACGTTTTTACTTCTTCTAGACACATCACTTTCAACTCAATTGTTTCATTCTCAATATGAACAGGATTTTTCTTATTTGGATGAATAACTTATACAAATAAAATACTAGCTCACTTAGTACCCTTAAGAACACCTAAACCATTAATTAGATTCATGGTTTTAATTGAAATAATCAGGACAATAATTCGACCAGGAACGTTAGGAATCCGTTTGATAGCAAATATAGTTTCCGGACACTTACTTTTAACTTTAATAGGAAATAGAATGTGTTTAACTCCAATTTTTATGCTACTAATTTTGGTTTTAGCACAGTCAATTTTAACCTTATTAGAAATAGGTGTAAGAGTAATTCAAGGGTATGTATTTTGTATACTGTTGTCTTTATATTCAGACGACTCTGATTACCAGAGATAATTAGGTAAATAATATAAAGCTTCTAACTTTATTAAAGCCTTTATTAGGCTTTTACCTTAAATTGAGATAGTCTCTGCAGTAGTTGATACGCCGGTTTTGTAAACTGGAAAAATAGATATATCTGAGATTTTTTTTTTTTTTTTTCCAAATTGGGAATAATTATTCCCAATTTGAGACGTAATTATAGTATATAATTACGTCATATATGTGTATATTAATATACACATATAAGTAGTACAAATATATATATATATTAATACAAGTATTAATATATATATATATATAATATAATTGAGTGGTTTTTTTTTTTTATATATATATATTTTTTTTTTTTTTTTTTTTTTCACAATGTACTTTTTTTTTTGATTAAAAAAAAAAGTATGAAATATAAATAAGTTTTATTCCGATTAAAAACAAAACAAAGAGAAAATGGATAAACAAAAAAAAATAAAAAAGAAAAAAAAGTAATTTTTTATAATTTTTCTTAAAAAAGTTGAAAAATTAAAAAAATTTAACAAAATTTTTTCACCAAAAAATAGCTCAATTCACCCTGAAGACACAAAAAAATACTTTTCTCCGATAAATATGTTTTTTTTTTTGAAAAAATCTGTTTTTAAATAAGTTAGAAATCATATAGAGTGAAGGAATAAAACCAATATTTTTTTTTGCAGGAAAAAAGATAAATTAGAAAGCCTTAAAGAAAAAAAAAATCTGAATAAACAAACAAACAAAATCATTAATTTCAATTTTTTTGGTAAAACAACGAAATTGAAAGGAAGAGAAAATAAAGAAACGAAAAAATAACCTAAAAAAATTCTAAAGAAAAATAAGATTAACATGGAAAGATTCAAATTAGGATTTTTCAAAACTAAGCATAAAGGACCAAAAAAAGCCTTCTTAAAAGTTAAATAATATACTAAACGAAATCTGTAACAAACAGTTAAGAAAGTTCCAAATACAAACAAGAAAAAAAAAATCATGTTAATTTTTCTTATTAAAATGAGCTCTAAAATTAAATCTTTTGAAAAGAAACCAGATAAAAAAGGAAAACCTGATAAAGATAAATTAGCAACATTGAAAAAGCAAAAGGTTAAAGAGAACCTTCTATTTAAAAAGCCAAAATTTCGAATGTCTTGATTGTTATTAAAAAGGTGAATAAAAGTTCCAGCACATATAAAAAGTAAAGCTTTGAAACAAGCATGAGTAACCAAATGAAAAAAAGCCAAATTGGATAATCCAATTCTTAAGGTGGCTATTATAAAACCTAATTGTCTTAAAGTAGATAAAGCAATAATTTTTTTTAGGTCGAATTCTAATAAAGCACTTATACCAGATATAACTATTGTTAATAAAGACATTAGTAACAAAAAAAAAAAGATTTTAGTATTTAGTAAATAGTAAGAAAATCGAATTAAAATATAAACCCCAGCGGTAACTAAAGTGGAAGAGTGGACTAAAGAAGAAACAGGAGTAGGAGCAGCTATGGCCGCTGGTAACCAAGCAGAAAAGGGGATTTGAGCACTTTTTGTCATAGCGGCAATCACAAAAAAAATCAATACAAAATGATTTTCTCTTAAAATAAAATTTATATAATTCCATCTTCCCAAAGAAAAATTTAAAGCAATAGAAGCCAAAATAAATACGTCACCAACACGATTAGTTAGTGCTGTTAATATACCAGCTCTATTAGATTTAAAGTTTTGATAAAAAATTACTAAACAAAAAGATACCAAACCCAGACCATCTCAACCAAGAAGTATACCGAAAAAATTAGGACACAAAATTAAAAAAATTATAGAAAGAATGAACAAAAATATTAAATAAAAAAAGCGAATTCTATTTAGTTCTCCTCTTATATAAAAAACAGAAAACAAGAAAATTGAGCTTGCAATAACTAATACCAAACCTATAAACATAAAAGAAATAAAGTCCAATATAAAAGGAAATCTTAACTTAAAAGAAGATAGTAAGAAATTTCATTCAATGAAAAAAACAAAATTTAAAGAATAAAAAATGTAAGAGATTAAAAAAAAAAGAAAACCTAAAATTAAAAAAAAAGGATACATTAACACAAAAATAATAATTTCGTGTATAAACATCTTTGACACCACAAATCAACGTTTTTTTTAAACTAACAAAATTAAAAAAAGAAATCAATTTTTAAGAAGAAAAAGACTAAAGGAACCAAATGTAGAATTAAAATTAAGTTTTCGCGAAATTCAAAAGAAAATAAAGAAAAAAAATTAGAGAAAAATTTACCATGATTTAAAGAAACATACAAAAAAAGGCTATAAACAGCGCTTAAAAAACAAGCTAATATTAAAAAAAAAATTAAAAAAAATCTTCAAGAACAAATGCAGTTAACTAAAATTATTTCCCTGAAAAGATTTATAGAAGGGGGAGCAGCTATATTAAAAGAACAAAACAAAAATCATCATAAACTTAAACTAGGAGAAAACCTTAATAGACCTTTATTCAATAAAATTCTACGAGTTCCAGAACGTTCATAAACGACGTTTACCAAAAAAAAAAGAGCAGAGGAACAAAGTCCATGAGAAATTATTATTATGTAAGAAGAAATTAATCTTAATTCAAAATTAATTATAATACCTAAAATTACTAAAGCTATATGTCTAACTGAAGAAAAAGCAACTAAAGATTTCATGTCAATTTGTCGTATAGAAATAAAAGAACTTAAGATACCTCCCCAAACTCTGATAAATAATCAAACATAATTTAGGTTAAAGAAAAATTTATAGATAAATATGAAACGATGTAAACCATAACCTCCTAGTTTTAAAAGAATACCAGCTAAAACTATTGAACCACATACAGGAGCTTCTACATGAGCTTTAGGAAGTCAAGAATGTATCAAGAATATAGGTATTTTAATTAAAAACCCAAGAATTGAAAAAAAAAAAACCAAAAAATTAAAATAAGAAAAATCGAGGAACCCTAAAAACAAGGAATTATTTAAGCCTTGACATAAAGAAATAATAATTAATAGAGGTAAAGAACCAAATAAAGTATAAAAGAGTAAAAAGAAACCAGATTTTATACGCTCAATTTTTATTCCTCACCCAACAATAATAATTAAAGTAGGAATCAAAGAAGATTCAAAAAAAAAAAAGAAAAATAATAAATTAGAACAAGAAAAAGACAAACAAAGAATAAAAAAAAGAGCGTTTAAACTAAGTAAAAAGAGCCAAAAATTAGAAGATCTAAAAATTCTAGACATTCTTATTAATCTTAATGAACAAATTCATAGAGTCAAAAAAATTAGAGTAAACGAAAAGATATCTATAAAAAAAAAATCGTTTTTAATTAAAAAAGAAGAAAAATTTAGAAATAAAAGAAAAGGACAAATTAGCATTATTGAAAAAAAAACTAATATTCAACTATTTAAAAAACATCTAAAAAAATTAAGGAAAAAAACATATAAAAAAAAAACTAAAATAGACTTAAATTTAGAGAAAAAAAATTATTAGTCCCATAAAACTTAACAAATTTTACAAGAACTGATAAACCTAAAGCCCCTTCAGAAACAATAAAAACTAAATAAATTATTAAAAACTTTAAAGAACAAAAAAGGTATAAAAAAAGAAATAAATTAAATAAGATTATTAAAGAAAGACATTCTATAATGAGTAAAGAGTTTAAAAAAGAAAAAAAATTAAAAAAGAAGGAGAAAAATACAAATGTAAAAGATAAAAAAAAAAAACTAATCATAAATCTAATATGTTGTTACTTAAATTCTTTGGCAGAAAAATTGCATAGAGCTTAGAACTCTAATATAAGTTAATACTTAAGAATTAGTCAAGAAAAGGAAAACCCAATTTTAAAATCCAAATTTAATATTTTTTTTAAATTATTTCTTGAGATTTCGTATTTTATTAAAATATAAAATTGCAAATTTTAAGATGAAATTTACTCCGAAATTTAATTCATTCTTATTTTAAATATTTACACTTTAAATTTAAAAAAAAATTTATATATAAGGCATTTTTAACATTGTTTTACCTAAGAATATTTATTCTATACTTGATAATATTTATGTTTTTTCATCCCTTAATCTTAGGGTTATCGATTATTCTTCAATCTATTTTGATTTCTACAACTTTAAACTTTTTTTTCCTTTTAAGATGATTTAGATATTTAATTTTTATTGTTTACTTGGGAGGGATTTTGATAATTTTTTCCTATATAATTAGGCTAACAAGGTTTACAAAAATTAAAACAAAAGGAATAATTTTAGGAACATTTATGGGTTTATTTATATTTTTGTTTTTTCCTACAAGGAAAACGAGATTTTTGATTACATTTTTAGAAAAAGAAAAAAGTATCATCAATTTTTCTTTAATAAGGGATTCATTTTTTCTGTTAAGAGCTTTATTGATATTATTTTTATTATTTATTATGATCGTGGTAGTATTTTTAACTGAATCTAGAGAAGGATTTATACGAAGAAACTAAATTAGATTATATTACTTACACTAATAAACAGTTTATTAAATTAAACCTAATTTAAAAAATCTTTTACATAGTTACATTTTTTCAAGAAACATTGTTAGAAAAACTTTGAAGGAAAAAATTAAATTTTAAAGAAAAAATAAGAATTTGTTCCTTGTGTATCATGATTTTTCAATTTGAAAACCTATAAATAAGTCTCGAAAAATCAAGAAAAAGTAAACCTATTCTCTTATGTTTCAAAATAAGAATAAAAGGCTTACTAGTAGTTAAATTCTTTCAATTGATTTTATATCTAGTTCTTTTAGAAAAGAATAGAATTCTGATTTTGATTTTTAAGAATTAAAAAAAAATTATAAGAAGGATTATCTTCTTATAAAAGAAAAATTAAAAAGAGTCTTTTTTAAAAGGAATTAAATTAACCTATAATTTAATAACCAAAAAAGTTCTAAAAAAATTTCTCAAGGATTTTTATTTTATAAAAGAATAACATAAACCTAATTTTTTAATTAATATGGAAAAACAAGTAAGAAAAAAAAAATATTTTAGAACTTGGCAAATAGACTTTTTGAATGTTTATCAAAAACATTGCCTATAGAAAGTTTATTTTAGGTAAAACCTGCTCAATGAATAATTAAATAGCCAAAGATGCTAAGGTAGCATAATAATTTGCCTCTTAATTAGAGGCTAGTATGAATGGTTTAACAGAAAAGAAACTTTTTTAAAATTTTAAAAAGAAACTTTTGTTTAAGTAAAAATTCTTAAATATAATTGAAAGACGATAAGACCCTATAGAACTTTTTTTCATATATAATAAAAAAAATTATTTTGCTGGGGAAGCAAAGAAAAAAAAATTTTCTTTTTAAAAAACTTTTTTAAAGATTAATTGATCCTTTAGGATAGAAGAAAAAGTTACCTTAGGGATAACAGAGTAATTTTTTTTGAAAGCCCAAATCGAAAAAAAAGATTGCTACCTCGATGTTGAATTAAGGTAAAATTTTATAGAAAAAGATAAAACAAATAGTCTGTTCGACTATAAAAACCTTACATGATTTGAGTTAAGACCGGCGTAAGCCAGGTTGGTTTCTATCTTCAACAAAGAAAATTTTTATAGTACGAAAGGACCTAAAAAAAGGAAATATTCCAAAATTGCTTAGCTTATTTAAAGCGTTTACTTTGAAAGTAGAAGAAAGAGAAAATGCTAGTAATTT